GAATTAGGCAGGATTTTTTTTTTTCACATTTTTTTACATAATAACAAACAATAATTTTCATAAATTTCATCGTAAATGTGAAATACTTAACTTATAGAGACAAATAAAAGTTTTATACAAATCAAAATGTGGGAGAGATAAAAAAGATGCAAGGTCGTTTGTCTGCTTGGCTAGCCAAACATGGGTTAGTTCATAGATCTTTGGGCTTCGACTACCAAGGAATAGAGACTTTACAAATAAAGCCTGGGGATTGGCATTCCATTGCTGTCATTTTATATGTATATGGTTACAATTATTTACGTTCCCAATGTGCCTATGATGTAGCACCGGGCGGACTGTTAGCTAGTGTGTATCATCTTACGAGAATAGCTTATGGTATAGATCAACCAGAAGAGGTATGTATAAAAGTATTTGCCCCAAGGTGGAATCCTAGAATTCCGTCTGTTTTCTGGGTTTGGAAAAGTGCGGATTTTCAAGAAAGGGAATCTTATGATATGTTGGGAATCTTTTATGATAATCATCCACGTCTGAAACGTATCTTAATGCCCGAAAGTTGGATAGGATGGCCCTTACGTAAGGATTATATTGCCCCGAATTTTTATGAAATACAGGATGCTCATTAAATATAAATAATAAAATAAGAAACTAATTTTCACTTCTACAACTCCAGGTATTCAAATAATGTTTGTACGTTCTCTTATAGACCAAAGAGCGTAATGGAAGTCTCATTCGCATTCTATTCTAAATGGGCTAAATAAAACGAAATAAAATATAAATCAAATACAAATAAATAATACAAAATAAATAGAATAAAAAAAAATGGTTTCTATTCAAATAAATAAATATATAAAAATAGAAACAATAAAAAATAGAAATAAAAAGGATAAATAAAAAAAAAAAAAAACAAGACAATTAAAAAAATACAATTAGTATTAGGATGACCTAAAAGAGTTTCGCATCATGAACTATGTACCACGCACAAAACTTAAATGAGTTCGACAAAGTCACATAGGAGGAAATGAAGAAATAGAATATGAAAAGAAAAGACAACGAAATGAGAGGAGGGCTTGGATTTTATTTGTACTGTATCTGAAATGAATCTTGGTTATTCCCACCTTTCAACTCCGCGAGACTATACCTTTGAGTCTTTCAACCAATTAATTTAACCTTTCTATTTTAATATGTATGAAGTATTAAATATCTAAACTAAAGTATTCACATTGTTTTTGAACGGTAAGAGACACCGTATGAACAAATAAAAAAGAAAAGGAAGTCAAATCTAATTTTTTTTTTATTTTACAGATTTTATAGACATACTCTTTACTCATCTATTCTATAATTCTAGAAAGGGTATATTCTCAGACACCTAGATAGATAAGTATCTATCATGATATAGACTAGTAATGAATATGTATGTTGACCCATATCAATTCATTTGTAAAACGGATACTCATACAAATAAATCATGTGCCAGGAACCAGATTTGAACTGGTGACACGAGGATTTTCAGTCCTCTGCTCTACCAGCTGAGCTATCCCGACCATTATCCGTGCATCGTCCTTATTTTAATAGATAACTTGAGTTTATGTCAATTAAAAAGACAAAAAAAGTCTTACAAAGCTTTATCCAGACCCTGTAATTTATTGGATCTTCAAAAAGAAAACTTTATAAGTTTTAATACAGTACAAGAAATGATATGTATTGTTAATCATTCAAATTGGAAGTGGGAATACCTTCCTCAAAGATGTTCATTTGTACGCGTATCATATATATCACAAATATTGTAATAAGAAAAAAAAAAATTTCCACAATCAGATCCATTTGTAAAAGAGTAGAATGATTGAAAAACATAACGAATTTTAAACCGCTAACGAAACGAAAAGAGCGGATCGGATAAATAATTGGGGAATCAAACGGGCCTTTTTGGGGATAGAGGGACTCGAACCCTCACGATTTCTAAAGTCGACGGATTTTCCTCTTCCTATAAATTTCATTCTTGTCGGTATTGACGTGTGGAATGGGACTCTATCTTTATTCTCGTACGATAAATTTTATTAATAAATATTCGATTCTTTCTTCAATTTGGATCGATTCACAACAACTCTTTCGATTTTTATTTATTATTTATAGAAATATAAATAAATAAAGATTCGGGTCGTCATTAATCATTTGAGATAGGATTTCAGTACATATACGTATGTATATAGGTTTATCCTTTCTGTAGTTTTGATATAAGGATTACGTTAATGTAATAACGTAAAGAAGTCAACCCCACTTGTTAGAACAGCTTCCATTGAGTCTCTGCACCTATCCTTTTTTATTCTCGCTTTCTTCTGAACCCTTATTTGTTTTCGTAAAATAGGATTTGGCTCAGGATTGCCCATTTTTAATTCCAGGGTTTCTCTGAATTTGAAAGTTATCACTTGGTAAGTTTCCATACCAAGGCTCAATCCAATTAAGTCCGTAGCGTCTACCAATTTCGCCATATCCCCCATTTTTG